CTTATAGCATATGCGCGATCTCAAACTTACAATTTATGAAATAATATGATGACTACATCGAATATTTGTCGTAAGAAAGGCATGAAATGAATTGAAAAAAGTCGTACCAAAAAAGTGGTATTGGGATCATTTGTCCTATATGTGCAAATTGAAATCGGGCGGATCTTTACCCGGAGTAGAACATAAACCTAAAATCATTGAGGAGGCCCATTCAGGAACAAGAAAATTACATCGTAATTTTGATTGGATTTCGATAAAACAATACATCAATGAGAGGTTAATTCGATAAGTTTAGTGGATTCTTTTCTTTTTTACGGAGCGGTGAGCAAAAAAGAATCTTTCTTAAAAAAATCGAATAAAAGCCCCTTCATTAAGAGGTAGAAAAGTCCTACTATAAAACTATAAAAAAGAAGGTGGGCTGGAATCAACACATTGATTCTTTTTTGCTTTTCGCAATTTTTTTTGAACCGTATGCATCCAAAGGTGCGTGTACGGTTCCTAAGGGATAAAATTTTGTCCTAATCAACCGACTTCATCGAGAAAGATTACTTTTTTTAGGTCAAGCGGTTGATAGCGAGATCTCAAACCAACTTATCGGTCTCATGGTATATCTCAGTATAGAGGATGAGACCAGGGATCTTTATTTGTTTATAAACTCTCCCGGGGGGTGGGTAATACCCGGAGTAGCAATTTATGATACTATGCAATTTGTGCCACCAGATGTACATACAATATGCATGGGATTAGCCGCTTCAATGGGATCTTTGATCCTGGTCGGAGGAGAAATTACCAAACGTATAGCATTCCCTCACGCTTGGCGCCAATGAGTTTTTTATTTGATAGAAAAAAAGAAGACTATGCCTTCGCAATATGTAATATGAATAAGAATTCATAATATTAAGTAATAATAGCATGGCACTTCGAGTTCGATATGAACAAACCATTATGGTTTTTTCATAACACGAGATTATGTATCGGGCGAGTAATATGAGACAAAAGTGATTTCCGATTTTCTCTTATCTATCCGGGGTTCATTTCAGCGTCACAAACTTTTTTTGTTTTCACGCCAGAAGTATCTTTCCCATATTTATGTTATGAAAGAGTACTAAAATGAAAAAAAAAAAAAGAATTTTTAAAAGAAACTTTGGGATTGCTGAATCACATACGAGATAAATGGTAAATATAGAAAGCAACGGAACCATCATAGTATTTTTTAACTCCCCCGAAAAGAAGGGTGGTAAATGGATCATTTAACGATTTGGGTCTGATGGATCCGATTTCTCTTTTTGCTCGACGGAAAGGAAAAGTAAATTCCATTGTGGAGCCGTATGCAATGCAAAAATGCCTGTACGGTTGCTCAATTATATATATTATTTTCTTCTTGTTATTCCTTCGTCCGATCGTACGAAATCGAGGAACCATTCATTATGTTATATCATCAGGGTAATGATCCACCAACCTGCTAGTTCTTTTTATGAGGCACAAGCAGGAGAATTTGTCCTAGAAGCGGAAGAACTGCTGAAACTCCGCGAAACCCTCACAAGGGTTTATGTACAAAGAACGGGCAACCCCTTATGGGTTGTATCCGAAGACATGGAAAGGGATGTTTTTATGTCAGCAACAGAAGCCCAAGCTCATGGAATTGTTGATCTTGTAGCGGTCGAAAATGCAGGGGATTCCGCGTAAATCCGCGATTCCATTTTGAACTATAATTCGAATGAAACTCAATTTCAGATTTTATCTGCTTACCGGGGTAAAATAAGTTAAAAAATAGAAATAATTAATAATCATCTGGTTAGGATTGATCTAAACCAGCCCATTTTATATACGATTTAGCATGCCAACTATTAAACAACTTATTAGAAACACAAGACAGCCAATAAAAAATGTAACAAAATCCCCCGCTCTTCGGGGATGTCCTCAGCGGCGAGGAACATGTACTAGGGTGTATGTGCGACTCGTTCAGATCATGAGCTGGAAAAAAATAAAGGGAAAATTGTTCCAGTATCAATGATCAGTACCAATGAATAGGATGGAAGAATTCCATTCAATATATAAATCTAAAAAAACCTCCATTGCATATGAAATTTATGGTTTCTATTGGTGCAAATCCAATCACCTCAATTGGAGATGAGAAGCAATTCCCCATTGGTAGCAAATGGTTATCCATTAAGCGGGGAAATAGTATTCTAGTATTTAAGAAGCAAAAGAATTATGCTCCCACTCTTGAAAGAACGGACTAACAGGGTTAGCTACCTAGCCAACCTTTGTAATTAAATACCGTTACTGTATGGGTAGATCTCATTGTGAAAAGACCTATTGCTGGATAATTCATGGGTAGAGTCAAAGAATGTGAACTGTACAAGTTACTAATAACATTGATGAAATGGGGAAGGGGCTCCGGTGTATAGAGAGGACCTCACCGTTTAAGAAGCAGCCATAGAAACGACGGAACCCGCTATTTATTTATCCATTTACCTTTACTATTTATTGATACTTTATACTAAAAATTACAATTTACTATTTTGTTGATACCCAGTATCAATACAATTTATTATGTCGAGGTTAAATGCCTGGAAAAAATCGTGGTTGGGAAGGTCATAGTAGCAAAAGCCTTTGGAATTTTTTTATTTATACATCGGAAGAATCCGTTTTGTTATTAATAGACCAGAAAAGGGGAAAAGAATGACTGAAAGAAAATAAATCAATTAGTTATTCATCAAAGTTTAATTTGATTCAATGACCAGAATTAGACGAGGGTATATAGCTCGGAGACGTAGAACAAAAATTCGTTTATTCGCATCAACCTTTCGAGGGACTCATTCACGACTTACTCGAACTACTATTCAACAGAAAATGAGAGCCTTGGTTTCTGCTCATCGGGATAGGGGCAGGCAAAAGAGAAATTTTCGTCGTTTGTGGATCACTCGGATAAATGCAGCAATTCGTGAGAGTAGGGTATCCTATAGTTATAGTAGATCAATACATGATCTGTACAGGGGGCAGTTGCTTCTTAATCGTAAAATACTTGCACAAATAGCCATATCAAATACGAATTGTCTTTACATGATTTCCAACAAGATCCTTAAATAAGGAGATTGTAAGGAATACGCCGTAATGATTTAAACGGGGCCCCCGGAGAATGAACTCCGGGAAGGTAGAGTATAAATTAATATGATAAATATAAATCTAGTAAATAATGAATTAACACGTTTCAATAAAATAAAGAATAAATCTTTTTTTATTTTTTTTTTTTACGATTTTTTCTTACGACGTGACAATCCAATCTGGATTCTCTAATTTTTCGAACAAAAATCAATTTGAGTTGGGGTTCGGATTGGAATTTTGATTCAATTGCAATTGAGGAATAGGCCTATTTATTTATTTCTAGTTCGAGGACCTGTAGTTCTAGGAGTCGACTCGGTTCTCTCAAATTGTTTCTCATTATTAAGAAAAGGTAACAAAGATAAAATACGAGCTTGTTTTATAGCAATAGTAATTAATCGTTGTTGTTTCAAAGTCAATCTATTCACTCGTCTCGATAATATTTTTCCTTGTTCACTAATAAATCGACTAATTAAACTCATGTTTCTATAATCAATTCGATCCCCCGACCCAATTGGGGGCAAACGCCTACGAAAAGATCGCTTGGATTTAAGAAAAAGTCGCTTGGATTTATCCATGGTTTATTCCTTATCTTTAAAATCCTATTTCTTATTCTTAATTCTAATTTTGGATCCGACCGAAATAGGATTTGGTTGTTTTTTTATAGTTTATTAAATTATATTATGTAATTATTGTGTAATTTATTCCTGTTCCTTGTAATTTATTCCTGTTCCTTGTAGTGGTTAGAGGTTATACACGCGTTACGCTTTATCTATTTCTTTATCTCCCCATGAACCGTATGCTTGTAACAACAGGGACAAAATTTTCTCAATTCCAGTCGACTAGGCGTATTGTGTCGATTCTTTTGAGTAATATATCTGGAAATGCCCCGCGATTTCTTATTAATATCGTTTCGGACACAATTGTTACATTCCAAAATAACTCTTACTCTGACATCTTTACCCTTGGCCATGAACCTCCTTTTTTGATTTTTGATTCACTCAACTCTTCCATTTTCGATCCTAAACCGAAACGAAGAAGAAAAAATGAGTTGCTAACTCGAAATCCAATTCTTAAATATTTCATTTCAATCAATCGAGAAATATTAAAATAAATAAGAAATAAAGAAATTAATATAATAAATAATTAAGTAATACAATTATTTCTAACTATCAATTAGTTCTAGAGTATTTCATTTAAGTATCTTGTATGCTTTTGTTGTTCTCGACCCTTAATTTCTATTTCTGTTCTCCCTTTATTAATTCAGCCTGAACCCGAGTTTCTTTGCGGTTGAATCTTCTTTGATTCTTTCTCTTTCCTTCTTTTTTTATCCTAAAAAACTGACAGACTGACAGAAAGAACAAAAAAAAGGGGGGTTAGTCACGGATAATTTATTGTATCTCTAATCTTCTTCATACCTAACTAGAATGAAAAAAAGGGGAATGTCAACGCATCTGGGAATAACCGATTTATCTCTATCAATAGACCTGCTAAAGACCCGAACCATATAGTGCTTAACACAGGTGCCACAGAGAGATATGTTTTTATATCTCGCATTGAAAATCCTCCTTTTTTTTTTTATTGTAATACATATATTATCAGATACATATAAGGATCACTTGTATTTGTACGCGGAATCCCCCACTAAAATGGATATATATAACGACCCACCTGGTCGATGATATTTTCCTTTCTTTACAACAGAAAAAGACGTCCACTTACTTTCTGAACATTACCGATATAGAATTTTTTTATATTTTATTCTTTTATTATAATTATATGGTATATGAGAATGAGACGAAAAAGAAGAAATGGCAAAAGAAATTGTATATCAATGGGTCAATCACGATGTGGAAAACAAGACGGGAATTCTCTACAATGACACTGTAAGCCAA